ATGAATCGGCCCAGACCGGCTTACTAATGGGATGCCCTAATACATTACAAAATTTCGCTTTAGCCAATGATCTAATTAGAGGAATAATAGGAACTATGGTATCAAACTTTTTCATAACAATTTCGGTTAGAAATGAATTTTGTAGCATTTGACTCCGTACTACTGAAAGATTTAGCCGCACATTTGAAAAATAGCCCAAATAGTGAAATGAATGTTCGGATAATTGGTTTATATGGATCGTTCCTGGTTGAGACCAAACATAAAAATGACATTGCCATAAATGGATAAAATAGTATTTCCATTTATTCATCAAAAGAGGTGCATTCTTTGAAGCCAGAATCGATTTTCCTTGATATCGAACATAATGAATGAAGGGATCCTTGAACTTGAGGAATGATAAGGTCGACGAAAAATCCTTAGCAAAGACTTCCACAAGATGTTCTATTTTTGAATAGAAAAAGATTCGCTCAAAAAGAACGCTAAAAGATTTGAATCGTAAATTAGAGGATTTGTTATGTAGAAAAAGGAAGATAGATTCGTATTCATATACATAAAAATTATATAGGAACAAGAAAAATCTTGTATTCCTTTTTGAAAAAGTAGAAATCAATTTATTTGGAGTAATAAGATTATTCCAATTACAATAGTAATAAATAAACAACCTTAATAAATGAAAGAAAGGGGCATCTTTCACCCAGTATCGAAGGGTTTGAACCAAGATTTCCAGATGGATAGGATAGGGTATTCGTATATCTGACACATAATTTAAATATGTAAATTTATCCTCGAAAAAGGGAAAAATTGAATGAATTGATCTCAAATTATTATAAGATTTTACGATTTCTGCCTCCTCTAAGGAAGAGCTTAATTGTAGGGAAAATGGAATTTCCACGACGACGGCAAAACCCTCTAATATTATTTGAGAATAAAAATTATTATTATACCCCAAAAATGGATTTTTGTTAGAATCATTCGTAGAAATAATCAAATGAGTCTGTTGATACATTCGAGTAATTAAACGTTTTACAATTAGTAAACTAGATTTCTTGTCATAACCTACATTTTCTACAAAAATAGATCCATTTAAATCATGACTATAAGCGAGTCCATAAATATACTCCCGAAAAATAAGTGGGTATAGGAAGTCCTGTTGACAAGATCTATTTAGTTGTAAATAAACTTGATATTCCTCCATTTTAAAAATTTTATTTAATTTAGTCAAAGGATCCGGGATTCATTGGATTATCAAATGATACATAGTGCGATACGGTCAAAACAGGGTATTCTATTATATATTCGATTCGAATTATTAGAATAAAAAAAAAAACGAAAATAGATACCTAGAAAACAGTAAAACCCATCAACGGACTCTCTCTCCTCGCTTTTTCCATCTAATTGTTCTAGGATAAGAAGCTAGTTAGAAATCCTTTCTTTTTTTTTTCTCAGATCAATCGCTCTTTTGATTTTGGAAAAAAAAATATCTTTATCAATATACTCTTTCTTCTACACATTTATCACTACCCCATAACATAATGGAGAATAGCTAATAGTTAGGACTCATAACAAAAATAAATAATCCATTCGCGGGAAAAGCTTTTCCCACATCAAGCACTAATCTCTTTTTAACGTACAATTAGATGGGGTAATCATTCAAATTTAAAATGAAAGCTCGTTGCTTTTTGTTTCCCTATAATTGGAGCCGTCAAGCTCTATCCCTTTATTAATTCAACCCAAATTAATTCAACCCAACTTCATTTTTTGTTCCAAGCCAAGAATTCAAACAAAAATTTTGGCCGGATTCAAATTCAATAAGTTCAATAAGAATGGAATATTTTTAGAATTCGCCATTGATACGACATGCTGCTTTTTCCATTCCTTCCTTTCTGGATCAGTCGTGGTCTTACAAACTCTACCGATGGTATGGACGAACCAATTGCTTCATAGAAATGTGTAAAAAATGGAGTCGCGCTTAAAAGCCGAGTACTCTACCATTGAGTTAGCAACCCTAAAAAAAAAATAGGATGTGTATATCCAATCGCAATAAAAACAAACAATAAAAATAAAAAGATTGAATTGTCTAATAAAATATTACATTAAAACGGAAAAATAGAAATAAAAAAATTAAAAATATCAAAGACGAATCGATTCTGAACATACAAATGAACAGATCAAATGAAAATAGAAAAAATTTTATCAAATAAAAAAGAAAAATGAACAATGATAGACCACCTCTTTGTCTACTATGTTATAGTCTTTGTCTACTATATTATACATTATACATACAATTATACATTATACATACATTCTTTTTTTTTATTATTTTCTATTTACTTTTGAATAATAAAAAAAAAACTTCTTGTTTGTATCACAAAAAATTCAACGAACCCACCATTTGATGAAGTAAAAAAGGCCTATGTAACATAAATAAATGGATCGATTTATTCACGATCGGATTATATTTGTTTGATACACTGTTGTCAATATTAGTGTTGAAAAAAGA